AAGACGCGGAATGGTAGTGAATAGAGAAAAAGATTCTTCTGATTTTCTTGTTCCTGAAAATATTCTATCTATCTCCTAGACGCCGTAGAGAATTGAGAATTTTCATGTCTTTCAATTCTCGTACTCGTAATTGGAAAGTTACGGAAGGAGATTCATCATTTTGCAATGAAAACAACATAAAAAACTCTGGACAATTTCGAAATCAGACCAAGCGTCTTAATACATATGCAAAAAAATTCATTATTGGCCCACTATTGATTACAAGATTTAGCTTTTATGAATCGCTATTGGTTTGATACGAATAATGGCAGTCGTTTCAGTATGTTAAGGATACAGATATATCCACAATTCATTTAGAGTTACTTAATAGCCTATTTCTTATACTATATCTCTATCCCGTGAAATTCTCGAGCCGAAAGATGGATGCATATGCTGTGTTTCATTTTGCTAAATGATATCAATTAAATGGTATATCAATTCTATAAATTGGATATATCAATAAATAAATCCGCAAAATTCTTTTATTTTAGATAGAAGAAATGTTTCTTCTATCTAAAATAAAAGAATGTACCCTTCTATCCAAATCCAATTTGCATCGATAAAATAAATCCAAATTCCAGATTCCAGCAGTAGATGAATAATTGCAAATTTTTGTGTGTACGAGATTAGAATAACTTCAAAATAACTGACATAATTTTTTATTTTTCCTGATCAGAAAAATACATGAAAAAGAAAGGAGGTAGAAAAATTTTTTGATTTATGGTTAAAGAAGAAAAACAAGAAAACAGGGGTTCTGTTGAATTTCAAGTATTCAGTTTCACCAATAAGATACGGAGACTTGCTTCACATTTGGAATTACACAAAAAAGATTTTTCATCGGAAAGAGGTCTACGAAGACTTTTGGGAAAACGTCAACGTTTGCTGGCTTATTTGGCAAAGAAAAATAGAGTACGTTATAAGAAATTAATAAGTCAGTTGGATATTCGGGAGAAGTAATTTAATCGTTCGAATTTTTTTCTTATTTTATTAGTAGTCTTATAGTAGTCTTAGATTTTGCATTTTTATGAGCCTTGTTTTGAGGAATTCATGGAATAATGAATTAAGGAAAAAAGAATATGAGTCTACCGCTTACAAGAAAAGACCTCATGGTAGTCAATATGGGCCCTCACCACCCATCAATGCATGGTGTTCTTCGACTGATTGTTACTCTCGATGGTGAAGATGTTATTGATTGTGAACCCATATTAGGGTATTTACACAGAGGAATGGAAAAAATCGCGGAAAACAGAACTATTATACAATACTTGCCTTATGTAACACGGTGGGATTATTTAGCTACTATGTTTACAGAAGCAATAACGGTAAATGCACCAGAATCCCTTGAGAATATTAAAATACCCAAAAGAGCCAGCTATATTAGGGTAATTATGTTAGAATTAAGCCGTATAGCTTCTCACTTGTTATGGCTTGGACCTTTTATGGCGGATCTCGGAGCACAGACTCCTTTTTTCTACATTTTTAGAGAGAGAGAATTGATATATGATCTATTTGAAGCTGCTACAGGTATGCGAATGATGCATAATTACTTTCGCATCGGAGGAGTAGCTGCTGATCTACCTTATGGATGGATGGATAAATGTTTAGATTTCTGTGATTATTTTTTACAAGGAGTTGTTGAATATCAACAACTTATTACACAGAATCCTATTTTTTTAGAACGAGTTGAAGGGGTTGGTTTTATTAGCGGAGAAGAAGCAGTAAATTGGGGCTTATCGGGACCAATGTTACGAGCCTCTGGAATACAATGGGATCTCCGTAAAATTGATCCTTATGAGTCTTACAATCAATTCGATTGGGAAGTCCAATGGCAAAAAGAAGGAGATTCATTAGCTCGCTATTTAGTACGAATCGGTGAAATGAAGGAATCCATCAAAATTATTCAACAGGCTCTAGAGCAAATTCCTGGGGGCCCTTATGAGAATTTAGAAGCCCGACGCTTTAAGAAAGCAAAGAATTCCGAATGGAATGATTTTGAATATCGATTTATTAGTAAAAAACCTTCACCCAATTTTGAATTAGCAAAGCAAGAACTTTATGTAAGAGTAGAAGCTCCAAAAGGTGAATTAGGAATTTTTCTGGTAGGAGATGATAGTCTTTTCCCCTGGAGATGGAAAATTCGTCCACCCGGTTTTATTAATTTGCAAATTCTTCCTCAGCTAGTTAAAAAAATGAAATTGGCTGATATCATGACGATATTAGGTAGTATAGATATAATTATGGGGGAAGTTGATCGTTGAAATGATAATAGATAAGGTAGAGGTAGAAACTATCAATTCTTTTTCGAAATCGGAATTATTAAAAGAAGTCTATGGACTGATATGGATTCTACCCATTTTGACCCTCCTACTGGGAATCACAATAGAAGTACTTATAATTGTGTGGTTAGAAAGAGAAATATCGGCATCGATACAACAACGTATTGGTCCTGAATATGCAGGCCCCCTAGGCCTGCTTCAAGCTATAGCAGATGGAACTAAGCTACTTTTAAAAGAGGATATCCTCCCATCCCGAGGAGATATTCCTTTATTTAGCATTGGGCCCTCTATAGCAGTCATATCAGTTTTATTAAGTTTTTTAGTTATCCCTTTGGGATATCGTTTTGTTTTAGCCGATCTTAGTATTGGTGTTTTTTTATGGATTGCCATTTCAAGTATTGCTCCTATTGGTCTTCTCATGGCAGGATATAGTTCAAATAATAAATATTCTTTTTCAGGCGGTCTACGAGCAGCTGCTCAATCTATTAGTTATGAAATACCATTAACTTTTTGTGTACTAGCAATATCTCTACGTGTGATTCGTTAAAATAGGATCTTTTTCCTCTAAAATACATTGAATACTTATCTTCCTTTTCTTATTCTGTATTCGGGTTCGTAAGTTAAACTAGATAGCTATATGAGTGAAACAAAACAGCTTATTAATTTGTAGTAAAAAAAAAATCTCATTTCCTACGTACAAGAAAAAAATTGAAGTAAATATAAGCGGTGTAAACTCTTTACCCCAAGGTTGAGATTGTTTGATTAGTCATCATATCTTGAAGCGGGCGAGAATAAAGGATTCGCGATATGGAATTCCATTACTAGAATATTTTTAGTTATTACTATAACTTATAACCATAAGGCAATTCATCAAAAGTTAGTGAGGGATTAGGAACACTAAAGTACATAAAGGCTTAGTATAATGAGAGAATCAAAATCATTAGACATTTTTTCTCATAAAAGGAGTCATAATAAGGACTTGAAATTGGTGGAAATGATCAAGTAGTACTTTCTTCGGATTCCGGTCTAGAGTATGTTCCCATTCACTTGTTAAGGAAATGGCTATCAAGAACGAATTAATCCTTTATTCTTTTTTCTTTTTAAGTATAACCTTCCCGGGGAAAGAAGAATAGGACAAAAGATATGGAATGCAATACAAAAAAGGATCTTTATTTATTCTTTCCTTCCTTTATCCCTATTCATCCTATTCATATAGAATTCCTCATGAACTAATGCCTAATTCTTTCCATTTATTAATTGCTATAACAAGTGTTTTATTCCAATATTAAGTTATTACTGAACAAAGAAAAATTATCATTTTATTATATAAAGGGTGAGATCAATTCGGAAGCGCTTTTTTGTTATTCTAGCAGACGGAATTGCTTTGGTCTAATTTAGGGCTTTCCAATCAATTTTATCTTACCTAACTTTCTCTACGCCCAGGGGATAATACCGAAACGAAATAATCCTTTCCTTTTTTCTGATCATAGAGGAGCCGTATGAAGCTAAGGTTTCATGTACGGTTTTGGAATAGCGATGGAAACAGTGATGTTATCGTCGACTATGATTATCTAACAGTTCAAGTACAGTTGATATAGTTGAAGCACAGTCTAAATATGGTTTTTTGGGATGGAATCTTTGGCGCCAGCCAATAGGTTTTCTAGTTTTTCTAATTTCTTCTTTGGCAGAATGTGAAAGATTACCTTTTGATTTACCAGAAGCAGAGGAAGAATTAGTAGCAGGTTATCAAACCGAATATTCAGGTATTAAATACGGTTTATTTTATCTTGTTTCTTACCTAAATTTATTAGTTTCCTCTTTATTTGTAACCGTTCTATACTTAGGCGGGTGGAATTTCTCTATTCCCTATATATCCTTTTTTGGATTTTTCCAAATGAATAAAATGATTGGAATTTTGGAAATTATAATAGGTATCCTTATTACATTAACTAAAGCTTATTTATTTCTCTTCATTTCTATCACAATAAGATGGACTTTACCCAGGATGAGAATGGATCAGTTATTAAATCTTGGATGGAAATTTCTTTTACCTATTTCTCTGGGCAATCTCTTATTAACAACCTCTTCCCAACTAGTTTCACTATAAATAAGATAATACAATAACAGTAAGAATATTTTCAACACAAAAGTTCTCCCAAACAAGAGAAAGAAACATACCTTTTATATATATATTTAGAATATGTTCCCTATGATAACTGGGTTCATTAGTTATGGTCAACAAACAATACGCGCCGCAAGATACATTGGTCAAGGTTTTATAATTACCTTATCCCACACAAATCGTTTACCTATAACGATTCACTATCCTTATGAAAAATCAATTACATCGGAGCGTTTCCGAGGGCGAATACACTTTGAATTTGATAAATGTATTGCTTGTGAAGTATGTGTTCGCGTATGCCCAATAGATCTACCCCTTGTGGATTGGAGATTTGAAAAGGAGATTAAAAAGAAACAATTGCTTAATTATAGTATTGATTTCGGAGTTTGTATATTTTGTGGCAACTGTGTTGAATACTGTCCGACAAACTGTTTATCAATGACTGAAGAATATGAACTTTCTACTTATGATCGTCATGAATTGAATTACAATCAAATTGCTTTGAGTCGGTTACCAATCTCCATAATGGGAGATTACACAATTCAAACAATTAGGAATTCGTCTCAAAGTAAAATAGAGGAAGAAAAATCTTTGAATTCAAGAACGATTACTGATTACTAGGTATTATTATTTTTTTTTGTTAGAAAAATCCGTTTTTACTAACTATAAAGAAAAAAAAAATAACAACTACTGCTTATTGCAAATTATTCCAGATTTAAAATGAGAGTAGATTTTCGTGATGTGATTTCTAACTATACAACTTAATATATAAAAAAATATCCTAATACCCTTTTCCTTCCTTGAATCTTTTAGTTTTAGTTAGTTCATGAAAAATTTTATACTAGAAATTTCTTCTTATCCATAATGGATTTACCTGGACCAATACATGAGATTCTTGTGCTATTTTTGGGATTTGTTCTTCTACTAGGGGGTCTAGGAGTAGTCTTACTTACCAACCCAATTTATTCTGCCTTTTCACTGGGATTAGTTCTTGTTTGTATATCCTTATTCTATTTTTTATTGAATTCCTACTTTGTAGCTGTCGCACAACTTCTTATTTATGTGGGAGCCATAAATGTCTTGATCATATTTGCTGTAATGTTTGTAAACGGTTCAGAATGGTCTAAAGATAATAATTATTGGACTATTGGAGATGGGTTTACTTCACTCGTTTGTATAACTATTCCTTTTTCACTAATGACTACTATCCCAGATACGTCATGGTATGGAATTCTTTGGACTACAAGATCAAACCAAATAGTAGAACAGGGTCTCATAAATAACGTTCAACAAATTGGGATTCATTTAGCAACCGATTTTTATCTTCCGTTTGAACTCATTTCCCTAATTCTTCTAGTTTCTTTAATAGGTGCAATTACTATGGCTCGACAATAAGAAATACTTAGAATGAGTCAAAATTCTTAGAATTTCAAATCTAAAATAAATAGCTAAAGAATCATAATTTTGATTTAGTAAAACCCATCTACTGCCAATACAACAAGTACCTTCTTTTTTCTTTTGTTGCGTAATTGTTCTATTCTAATTAATTGAATCGGTTCAATTCTTGTCCTCATATTGAAATGAATCGAGATTGATAAGGAGTTAGTTAATGATGTTTGAGCATGTACTTTTTTTGAGTGTCTATTTATTTTCGATTGGTATCTATGGATTGATCACAAGCCGAAACATGGTTAGAGCTCTAATATGTCTTGAACTTATACTGAATTCAATTAATCTAAATCTCGTAACATTTTCTGATCTATTTGATAGTCGACAATTAAAAGGAGACATTTTCGCAATTTTTGTTATAGCCCTTGCGGCTGCTGAAGCAGCTATTGGGCTATCCATTCTCTCTTCCATCCATCGTAACAGGAAATCAACTCGTATTAATCAATCTAATTTTTTGTCTAATTAGACATAGAATCCTCTAAGCAAAGACGCGTATATAATAATACGGGACATTAAGATGAATAGAAATCAAATCTTATTTTATTATTATTATTTGAGAATATCCATTTTTGGAGTAGGTTATTTCAGAGTATTCTTTTTTACTATTGAATATTGCATTTTTGCAATTTATTGATATTGCAATTTGAATATTGCAATAATTTATATTGAAAAGATGATAGCCAATTTATGGCTAATTCGAATTAGTATGTAGAATTCGTATAATTATGACTGTTGAAGTCTTAAATTCAAGTCTCTTGGCTCTTTTCACGCTTTCTCACAAATAGATTAAGAAATCTATTGCATTATTTGTTAAAGTTTGGATAAACCATTGCTTCGTCTGGTGTTTATAATACATCGAATTTATATAGTACTAATTTCATTTTTATCAGATTTACCAGATCGAAAATTTTTATGTTGAAAAGGAAAATTTATAGATTCAATGTCACATTCTGTAAAAATTTATGATACATGTATAGGATGCACTCAATGTGTACGAGCTTGTCCAACAGATGTATTAGAAATGATACCTTGGGATGGATGTAAAGCTAAGCAAATTGCTTCTGCGCCGAGAACCGAAGATTGTGTGGGTTGTAAGAGATGCGAATCCGCCTGCCCAACAGATTTTTTAAGTGTCCGCGTTTATTTAGGATCTGAAACAACCCGCAGCATGGCTCTATCTTATTGATACGTTACAAAAAACTCCACTTGAATCATTTGATTCCTCTTTACCGAAGAAGCCTGTGCTCGAAATAATCGAGCATGGGCTTTTCTGGTCAAAACGTATCTTGTCTTTATTACTTTATCATGAGTTATTTTCCTTGGTTAACAATACTTGTGGTTTTCCCCATATTTGCGGGTTCATTAATTTTCTTTTTACCTCATAAAGGAAATAAAATCGTTAGGTGGTATACTATATCTATTTGTTTATTAGAATTCCTTCTAATGACTTATGCATTCTGTTATCATTTCCAATTGGAGGATCCCTTAATCCAATTAAAGGAGGATTCTAAATGGATAGATGTTTTCGATTTCCACTGGAGATTAGGAATCGATGGACTTTCATTAGGATCTATTTTATTGACAGGATTTATCACTACTTTAGCTACTTTAGCGGCTTGGCCAATTACCCGGAATTCGCGATTATTCTATTTCCTGATGCTAACAATGTATAGCGGTCAAATAGGATTATTTTCTTCACGAGACCTTTTACTTTTTTTTATCATGTGGGAGTTAGAATTAATTCCTGTTTACTTACTTTTATCCATGTGGGGAGGAAAGAGGCGTCTGTATTCAGCTACCAAGTTTATTTTGTATACTGCAGGTGGTTCCATTTTTTTCTTAATTGGAGTTCTGGGTATGGGGTTATATGGTTCCAATGAACCCGGATTAGATTTGGAAAGATTGATTAATCAATCATACCCTGCAACATTGGAAATACTATTTTATTTTGGCTTCCTCATTGCTTATGCTGTCAAATTGCCGATTATACCTCTACATACGTGGTTACCGGATACCCATGGGGAAGCACATTACAGTACATGTATGCTTTTAGCGGGAATTTTATTAAAGATGGGAGCATACGGATTGATTCGGATCAATATGGAATTGTTACCTCATGCTCATTATCTATTTTCCCCTTGGTTGGTAATAATAGGAGCCGTGCAAATAATCTATGCAGCTTTAACTTCTCTTGGTCAACGAAATTTCAAAAAAAGAATAGCCTACTCCTCCGTATCTCACATGGGTTTCCTAATTATAGGAATTGGTTCCATAACCAATATTGGACTAAATGGAGCTATTTTACAAATATTATCCCATGGATTTATTGGTGCTACACTTTTTTTCTTGGCGGGAACGGCTTGTGATAGAATGCGTCTTGTTTATCTCGAAGAATTGGGGGGGATATCTATCCCAATGCCGAAAATTTTTACCATGTTTAGTAGCTTTTCAATGGCTTCTCTTGCCTTGCCAGGAATGAGCGGTTTTGTTGCAGAATTAGTAGTATTTTTTGGACTAATTACTAGTCCAAAATTTATGTTAATGCCAAAAATGTTAATTACTTTTGTAATGGCAATTGGAATGATATTAACTCCTATTTATTTATTATCTATGTTACGCCAGATGTTCTATGGATACAAGCTATTTCATGTTCCAAACGGAAATTTTGTGGATTCTGGACCACGAGAACTCTTTCTTTTAATCTGTATCTTTTTACCAGTACTAGGAATTGGTATTTATCCGGATTTTGTTCTCTCGCTATCCGTTGACAGGGTAGAGGCTCTCTTATCCAATTATTATCCTAAATAGGATTTTCTTTTTTTAACCAGTCCCCTCTATATTCCATAGTGGAAAAAACAAAAAATTCAGAAAAAAGTAAAAAGTCTAATTAGATCTATCTCGAATTTTTGAGAACCCTTTGAAAAGACCTCCAAAGGGTTCTCAAATTAAATAAAAATGTAAAAATCTTCATAAAATGAAGGTTTTATGTTATGTAATCATTTAGATGGTAATGTAAATGAACCATAACTATGTAAACCTATTCCTAATAGATTGATACCAAAATAGCATATCCAAATTATAAGAAATCCTATCGAAGCTACAAGTGCTGAATTCGTACCCTTCCAATTTTGGTTTGTTCTACTATGTAAATAAATTGCAAATATGGTCCAGGTAATAAATGCCCAAGTTTCCTTAGGATCCCAATTCCAATAGGACCCCCATGCCTCATTAGCCCATACGGCTCCACAAAGAATACCTATGGTTAAAAGAGTAAACCCTAGACTAATGACACGATAACTCCAAGAATCTAAACGCTCAGTTAATTGATATTTGTAATAATTTGGAAATGGGGGAAAAGCAGTGTTTTTAAAAGCACTTCTTGTTGCATAGAAATATTCAGTCTCACTAAAAAAAAATGTTTTACTTAAAACATTTTTTTTCTTTTTAGAATTCGAAAAGAAATCGCAATTCTTTTGAAATCTAATGATTAGAAGAGCGGCGGATAATAAGGATCCGCACAAAAGAGTTGCATAGCTTAGTAACATCATACTGACATGCATCATTAACCACTGAGATTGTAGAGCGGGTACTAGTATTGTAGATTGATGCATTTCAGTTAAAAGACCTGACGTGGCAAAGCCTTGCGTTAAAATAGTACTTGGCGTAGTTATTGTGCTTAAATCATTTTTAGAGTTCTGTATCTTAGGAATAGTATGAAGAATATAGAGAGCCCATGAAAGGAAGATCAATGACTCATATAAATTACTTAATGGAAAATGTCCCGAAGAAACCCAACGAGAAACTAGGAATCCTGTTATAGAGAAAAAAGTAACTCTCATTCCTTTTTCTGATGAATCGCGTAATCCCCTAAGTTCACGAACTAATAAGGTTATCAAATGAATCGTAATCACAATTGAAATGGTTGAGAAAGAGATATGAGTTAGTATATGTTCTAAAGTTGCAAATAGCATAAGGAGAAGGTCCCATTACAAAATTGGAAATTTCGAATTGAATCCATTTTCTAATCTATTGTATTCTTTTTCGAGAATGCCGCCACTCGGACTCGAACCGAGATGCTTGAGCACTGCTTCCTAAGAGCAGCGTGTCTACCAATTTCACCATGGCGGCAAACTTGAAATAATAGTGAACTTAAAAGAATAATAGTAATTTTCTCGCGAATCGTCGAGATTCGGAGAGTCCATAGAATTTAGGAACATTAGAATTTTCTCATTAACTACAAAGAATTTTGTATTTTAGAAAAATTTATAGAATTAAAGACTTTGTGCTCTTTTTAATATGATTTACCAGTTCTAAACCCATTTTTTTGAATTTTGGATAAGAGATAAGATAGGTACAGGTTGTAAGTCCTATTGCAAAAATACTCTATTTTTTCTAATGGAATCCTCATAAAAATCAAAAAAACGAGGATTCTATTAGAAAAAAGAGTTCTTTTATAGGAAAAGAATACTGAGGACACAATATACCAAAAACTTTTTTCTATATACTATATAATAGAGAAATTCGTTCTAAGAATATTGTATCCCGGGAATTCGACACATAAAAAGTACATTCATTAATTAATCCGAATTTTTCATATTAAATAATTTGATTTCTTTGGGATAAGTCAATTCGGATTATTCCAAAACTAGATTATTAGTTTGTTTGTTGCCCAGAAAAACCTTTTGGTTTTGGATGCTCGTTGCCGTTAGAAAATGATCTTGATTTTGCTAAAGAATAAGATTGTACTATGGAAAAGTAAGTCTTTTTCTTCCAAAGATTTTTACGAATACGCTTTTTTGACATCGAAATACGTTTTTTTGGAACTGCCATTCAAAAAGGGGATTACTTTTTTTTTCTAGTTGTATGTCAAAGACATCTATTGCCGCAAATCAATCCTTCTTTCTGTTTTTTCTTAGTATTTATACTTAGATACTGAAAGATACTGAAATTCGAAATTCTTTTCTTAGTTTATTTTGTCTAATGTGGATAAGACAAGAATTTTTTAAGATTTTCTATTTAAATTAATTTCTATATCAAATATACTCCATATATAAATATATGCTATGAGGGCTTATCCCCATAGCATATAAGATGGGGGATAAAAAGAAGGTAAAATTCAAATAGGTAATTAAGTTCGAGCGGTATTCCATAATTGAATTCCAATAAAAAAAAGAAGACTTAATCTTTTAAACAACACATTCTAAAACTTAGATAATTCTAGTCATTAGGATTTCCTTTTTATATGAAGTAATAAATATTAGAGAATTTCCTATAAATATGGATTTTCTTTGGAATTTAATCACTCAATCAGTTACGAAACAAGAGACCTATTTCATTTTAACAGAAAGAAATACAAAAATGAATGGAAAATAAAATGATTCAATCTTTTTTTGTATTTTAATTTAATAAATATCTTTTTTTAGCTAATAACTGGATAACGAAATTCTTTGATTCACTTTTTGAATTTAAGCAACTAAACCGATTCTGAATTTTAGAATATTTTAATGAGATAAATTTTGCAAAATTCAGAATTCTAGTATTTTTTCTTATTCTAAATTTTGTTTTTTAATTCCTTCTGAAAGAGATAAGAATAGGTTTGGTGAATCGGAAACTATTTTCTTTTATAGAAAAATTGAACTATAAATTTCAACTAAAAATTGCTATTTCTTTTCTTATGGAACATACATATCAATATGCCTGGGTAATCCCTCTTCTCCCACTTCCAGTTATTATGTCAATGGGATTTGGACTTTTTTTTATTCCAACAGCAACAAAAAATCTTCGTCGCATATGGGCTTTGCCTAGTGTTTTACTGTTAAGTATAGCTATGGTATTCTCAGTTCACCTGTCTATTCAACAAATAAATGGAAGTTCTATCTATCAATATCTATGGTCTTGGACCATCAATAATGATTTTTCCTTAGAATTTGGGTACTTGATCGACCCCCTTACTTCTATTATGTTAATACTAATTACTACCGTAGGAATCTTAGTTCTTATTTATAGTGACGATTATATGTCTCACGATGAAGGATATTTAAGATTTTTTGTTTATATAAGTTTTTTTAATACTTCCATGTTGGGATTGGTTACTAGTTCCAATTTGATACAAATTTATTTTTTTTGGGAACTTGTAGGAATGTGTTCCTATTTATTGATAGGCTTTTGGTTTACACGGCCAATTGCAGCGAGTGCTTGCCAAAAAGCTTTTGTAACTAATCGTGTAGGGGATTTTGGTCTGTTATTAGGAATTTTAGGCTTTTTTTGGATAACAGGTAGTTTAGAGTTTCGGGATTTGTTCAAAATAGCTAATAACTGGATTCCTAATAATGGGATTAATTCTTTACTTACTACTTTGTGTGCTTTTTTATTATTCCTTGGTGCAGTTGCAAAATCCGCACAATTCCCTCTTCACGTATGGTTACCTGATGCTATGGAAGGACCCACTCCCATTTCGGCTCTTATACACGCAGCAACTATGGTTGCTGCGGGGATTTTTCTTCTAGCTCGGCTTTTTCCTCTTTTCATATCCCTACCTTTGATAATGAGTTTCATTTCTTTAGTAGGTACAATAACACTCTTCTTAGGAGCCACTTTAGCTCTTGCTCAGAGAGATATTAAAAGAAGCTTAGCCTATTCTACAATGTCGCAGTTGGGTTATATGATGTTAGCTCTAGGTATAGGTTCTTATCAAGCCGCTTTATTCCATTTGATCACTCATGCTTATTCGAAAGCTTTATTGTTTTTAGGATCCGGGTCCATTATTCATTCAATGGAACCTCTTGTTGGATATTCACCAGATAAAAGTCAGAATATGGTTCTTATGGGGGGGTTAAGAAAATACGTTCCAATTACAAGAACTACTTTTTTATGTGCTACACTTTCTCTTTGTGGTATTCCACCTCTTGCTTGCTTCTGGTCCAAAGATGAAATCCTTAGTAATACTTGGTTGTATTCCCCCTTTTTTGGGATAATAGCTTCTTTTACTGCAGGATTAACTGCATTTTATATGTTTCGGATATATTTACTTACTTTTGATGGGTATTTGCGTGTTCATTTTCAAAATTACAGTACTACTAAAGAAGGTGCGTTGTATTCAATATCCTTATGGGGAAAAAGCATACCTAAAGGAGTAAATAGGGATTTTGTTTTATCAACAATGAAGAATGGAGTTTCTTTTTTTTCAGAAAATATACCTATACCCAAAATTCCTGGTAATACAAGAGGATCCTTTAGTACTCCTTTTTTGGGGGCTAAAAAAACTTTTGTCTATCCTCATGAAACGGGAAATACTATGCTATTTCCTCTTCTTATATTACTGCTTTTTACTTTGTTCATTGGATCCATAGGAATCCCTTTTGATAATGGAGTAAAGGATAATGGAATATCGGAGTTAACCATATTAACAAAGTGGCTAACCCCTTCAATAAACTTTTTCCAAGAAAGTTCTAATTCTTCCATAAATTCATACGAATTTCTCACTAATGCAATTTCTTCTGTAAGTTTAGCGATTTTTGGTCTATTCATAGCATATATTTTCTATGGATCTGCTTATTCTTTTTTTCAGAATTTAAATTTTAAAAATTCCCTTGTAAAAGGGAATCCAAAAAAGAGCCTTTTGGATGAAGTAAAAAAAAAGATATACAGTTGGTCATATAATCGTGGTTATATAGATGTTTTCTATACTAGTGTCTTTATCTTGGGTATAAGAAGATTAACCGAACTAATGGATTTTTTCGATAAAGGTGTCATTGATGGGATTATCAATGGAGTGGGTCTTGTTGGGTTTTGTATAGGAGAAGAATTAAAATATGTGGGGGGAGGGCGAATATCGTCTTATCTATTCTTTTTTTTATGTTATGTATCCTTGTTCATATTCTTTTTTCCTTAATTCATTATTCCATGAATTCCTCAAAACAAGGCTCATAAAAATGCAAAATCTAAGACTACTATAAGACTACTAATAAAATAAGAAAAAAATTCGAACGATTAAATTACTTCTCCCGAATATCCAACTGACTTATTAATTTCTTATAACGTACTCTATTTTTCTTTGCCAAATAAGCCAGCAAACGTTGACGTTTTCCCAAAAGTCTTCGTAGACCTCTTTCCGATGAAAAATCTTTTTTGTGTAATTCCAAATGTGAAGCAAGTCTCCGTATCTTATTGGTGAAACTGAATACTTGAAATTCAACAGAACCCCTGTTTTCTTGTTTTTCTTCTTTAACCATAAATCAAAAAATTTTTCTACCTCCTTTCTTTTTCATGTATTTTTCTGATCAGGAAAAATAAAAAATTATGTCAGTTATTTTGAAGTTATTCTAATCTCGTACACACAAAAATTTGCAATTATTCATCTACTGCTGGAATCTGGAATTTGGATTTATTTTATCGATGCAAATTGGATTTGGATAGAAGGGTACATTCTTTTATTTTAGATAGAAGAAACATTTCTTCTATCTAAAATAAAAGAATTTTGCGGATTTATTTATTGATATATCCAATTTATAGAATTGATATACCATTTAATTGATATCATTTAGCAAAATGAAACACAGCATATGCATCCATCTTTCGGCTCGAGAATTTCACGGGATAGAGATATAGTATAAGAAATAGGCTATTAAGTAACTCTAAATGAATTGTGGATATATCTGTATCCTTAACATACTGAAACGACTGCCATTATTCGTATCAAACCAATAGCGATTCATAAAAGCTAAATCTTGTAATCAATAGTGGGCCAATAATGAATTTTTTTGCATATGTATTAAGACGCTTGGTCTGATTTCGAAATTGTCCAGAGTTTTTTATGTTGTTTTCATTGCAAAATGATGAATCTCCTTCCGTAACTTTCCAATTACGAGTACGAGAATTGAAAGACATGAAAATTCTCAATTCTCTACGGCGTCTAGGAGATAGATAGAATATTTTCAGGAACAAGAAAATCAGAAGAATCTTTTTCTCTATTCACTACCATTCCGCGTCTTCGACTTCTATTAGTTTCTTTTCTTCTTTAATGCAATAGCTATAGTTTGATATAGAATCCATTTCTCAAAGTAATGGAAACCCTTCTCTTATAGGAAATGGTTCGAAAATCGCTATTCCACCTTT